CTAAACCTTACGCAAAGCACCTGAAAACCTTAAAAAATAACTTGTAAAATTCATAAAAAAAATCAAAACAAAAATAATCCAAACAAACAACAACCAGTAAACACCGTAGTAAAAGTTATTAACAGACACAACATCTACTACTCCATAAAAAAAAGGATAAAAAAAAAACACAGATAAAACACCCCCCACAAAATAAAAAGGGGTAGAAACATAATTAACCTTAGACAATCTAGAAAAGTAAACCAAAATAACAAAAATCCCTCTTAAAAACAACAAACAAATAAAGTAAGAAAACCAAACATGTAAAAAAAAAGAAATTAAAGGTATAATCATCAACAAAGAAAAAATCAAAAAGAAACTACTCTTCATAGGGTCAATATTAACATAACTTAAAACACAACTAACAATAGCCAAAAAAAAGAAACCTCCTAACAAAAAACCTTCCTACCTCCCCATTGTAAATGGGAAATTCTAAATTAAACTAAAAGTTCTCAGTAATAAATTCATAGTAACCCAAATACTACATTTTAACCATAAACTACCTACTGACCCACTTAGAGCCCAAATCGTGCACTTGCAAAGTGCATATTTTAACTTAAAATACAACCCCAAACCAAAAAAAAAAAAATAACCAAAATAATCAAAACAGAGTTAAAATACAACCTCTTCATATAACTATTACCCCAAAATCCAATAAAAGAAAAAAAAGTTACACCAGCAGAATTCACCCCTCCTAAAAATAAATCAAAGAACTTATAACTCTTCAAACCATAAACTCAACCCTTAGCAAAAAAATCAACCAAAAACTTATGAACAAACTCTTTCAGCAGCAACTTAACACAAAAAAAAGTCGCCACGACTAACATAATAATAAAAAACAAGGGTGCAAAAAAATCCACATACAGAAAAAGACTAGGCATACTCAACATATTAAAATTCATCCACCAAATAAAAAAAATAGAAAAAAAAATAAGTAACAAACTCAAAAAATTTATGACAACACCATTACTAAAATGAAAAACAGAACGCCTAAAACTTATAAAAAACCCCTTCCACAAACGATACCTATAACCAAAAGTCAAAAAAACAGAAAAAAAAAAAACACAAGCAAAAACCCTCATAAAAAAATTAGAAAAAAAAAACTCTAAAACATAATCCTTTCTAACAGCCCCCCTAGAAAACACCAAACCACACAAACAAAACAAGGTGACCAACAACTGCAACTGAACAAAAAAAGGCAAATTACCCAAATTACTATAATTACGGCCATCCTGCTGGCCTAAAGAGCAATGAATCAAATACCCCACCTGTATAAAAAGACACCTTTTAAAAAGAGCATGACTCAACAAATGAACAAATGAGACAAAACTCAAACCAATACCCACAGTAAACATAGAAAAACCTATCTGCGACAAGGTACTCAAAGCCACCACCTTCTTTAAATCCTCCTCTACCAAAGCCGACACTCTAGAAAAAAACATAGTAAAAATACCCACGAACATCACAAGTACAACAACATCCTTATTAAAAACCATTTCAGTAAAATTTATCACCAAAACCAAACCAGCCGTAACTAAAGTCCTACTATGCACAAGAGACCTGATAGGCGTAGGGGCTCTCATAGCCTTAGGCAATCACCCACTAAAAGGGAACTGCGCCCTCTTAGTAAAAGAAGCTAATAAAAGCATCAAAGACGACAACCAACAAAACATGGTTAACCTCAAAAAATAATACCCACTAAAAATCGTCCTAGAAAAAAAAACAAAAAGAAAAAAATCTCCCAAACGATTAGTTAAAACAGTATTCATAGCTCCTCTACACCTATCCCAATTATTATAAAACAAAACCAAAAAAATCCTAGAAATACCTAACAAATCTCAACTAACCAACATAGAAAAACACCTATTACTATAAATCAACCTAAACATACTCCCCACAAAAACAAGCAACATAAAATAATAGTAATTAAAATTCAATTCACCATTCAAATAATAGCTACTAAAAACCAAAACCCTCATAGTCACCAAAAGCAAAATCAAAGAAAACATAACACTATTAAAATAAACAGAAACTTTAAAAGACAAAAAATCTCACTCCACAAAAAAAAACGCCAACTTAAAACAGGAGATCAACAAAAACAAAAACAAAAACACACCAAACAACAAAAAAACTATCAAAAAAATAGAAATATCAATCTAGACTAACCAAACCAATTTCCCATACCACCACTCCATATAAAAACCACCAAAAATAAACAGCAACAACATAAAAAAACTAATCAAAGAGTTCATATCAGAAACCAAAACTCCCAAAAACATCACCACTTCTAAATCAAAAATAACAAATATAAGTATCATAATGAAAAAATGAATACTAAAAGAATTCTGAATCTTACCAACCCTCACAAAACCACACTCAAAAGAAGAAATTTTATTTTTATAAAAATCCTTACAACTCAAAACAAAATTACCTAAATAAAACACAATCAACAAAAAAACAGTAAATAAAACAACCATAACCAAAACCAACAAAAAAAGTCACCTCCTCCTCAAAAGGTTCTCAAACCTTAACAAATTTCCTTTCGTACTTTCAGTTTCAAAACCCAAAATATTGACAAGATAAACAATTCTATCTCACGATGAATTAAACTAATATCACGTCCGGTTTACTAAAAGAAGAACAGTCTAAAACCCAAGATCTTCTCCTCCCCCCAAGAACCAGAATACAACATCGATGTAAAACTTACCACTTTTATAAGAACTAAATTAAGTATGATTTTCTGTTAACTCCGAAGTAATTTTATCACCTATCAATAGAAAAAAAAATTACAAAACACTCTACCCTAGAAAACATATCAAAAAAATAAAAAAATTCTCAACAAAAAAATTTCCGAAGACTTATCTTTGTACAATATCAACTATTATTTCTTAAACACAAAACTAGTTCATAAACATATAAAAGTAAAAAATCAGCCACTAACCCCTTTCATACCAGAACCCATTAAAAGCACAAATTATTTTGCTACCTTAATGTCCTCACGCTAAGACTGCCATTTATAAAAACATAGAGCAGAGGCCAGCCTCAAAAAAAGACCTAAGTCTTTAAAAAACATTTGACCAAAAAACAAGTTCACACAAACAAATTCAAAAACCAACAAAACTCAAAAAAAACTACTAAACCCAAGACCTTAAATTTATTAAAAAATTAATAAAAAAATAAAAAACCACAATTCAAAAAAAGAAAACGTTGTAAAACACAAAACAAAAACACTACAAAATCTCAACTTCCACAAAACCCAAAATCAACTCCACAATTTTCTAATGAACAACAACAAACAGATAACAAGAAAGTCGACATATCAACACCAAAGAAAATAATTTTATTTACGAAACAAATAAACCTCTAAACCTTCTACCTTCCTTTTCTATTTCACATAAAAAATGTTATGCTCCTCAAATGGTATGCAATACCAAAAAATAAAAAAAAGAAAATTAAAGCCCCCACTTCACCCGCACCACAAGCAGGCATTTTAACATAAACTACAAAGCTCAATCTAATCACCCAACAAACCCAAACATCAACTCTTAAAATTATCTAAAAGAGTAACTTCCAAAGCCACAGGTATAAAACTATGATTAGCACCACAAATCTCCGAGCACTGCCCATAAAATACACCAACTACAGGAAACCTATAAGACAAAGTCCTCAAAATCCCCCTCATAGCATCCAACTTAATAGACATCCTGGGCAAAGCCCAAGAATGAATAACATCCCCAGAAGTAATACAAAAACGAACATTAACATCGCAAGGCACAACACAACGGTTATCCACCTCCAAAAGACGCGGCTCCCCCAACTCCAACTGATCCAAAGACTTCATATACGAATCAAACTCCAGCCCCGGAATATCCCTAAATTCATAACTCCAATACCACTGATGACCAGTCACCTTAACAGTCAAGCTACTATCTAAATTCATCAAACCATAATAATACAGCAAACTCAAAGACGGCACCATCTGCATAACCAAAATCAAAGTAGGAAACACCCTACACAATAACTCCCCAAACTGATACTCAACCTTCTTACTCTTAAAATAAAAACGACTTAGCAACAAATAAATAAATATAGTAGAAACAAAAGACAAAACACCAAACAAAAGACTACAATTAAAATTATGAAACCAATCTATATAACTAGAAAACAAACTATTAGAAAAAAGCAAACCAAAATCCTGAAAAAAATTACTCAATAACCTTAAAACTACCTGATTGGAAGTCAGGCGTACACAACTATACTAAAAGATCAAATAAAACTAAAACTTCCCCCCATCGACAATGAGATATAAAAAAATTATACTATAGCTTTTAACAAGAGAAAACACCAAAAGGGTATGAACCTTACAGACTAACTTATCCTATCTTATTAAAAAAGGCCGCCATCCCCTTAATCTGCAATTAAGTATACTAAAATATAATAAAACCTTAAAACTTAAAAATAATAGACCTATAAAAAATCTCAGACTGATAACTATGACCAAAAACATATCCCCTAAGACTGTACTCAGGCCCCCTATTTACATAATAATCAAACAAAAAGATACGATGACTCACAAAAGACTCCAATAAAACATAAACAAACAAAAACAAAGCAAAAACACTAATCATAGAACCATAAGAGGCCGTGATATTCCAAACAGAATAAACATCAGGATAATCCAAATACTTACGAGGATAGCCATGAATACCAGCAAAATGCAAAGGAAAAAAAGTTAAATTAACACCAACAAACATAAGAACAAAAACCCCCCTCATCATCATCTTATCATAAACAAACCCAGTAACAAAACTCCATCACAAAGTCACACCAGTAAAAATACCAAAAACAGCTCCTAAACTAAGAACATAATGAAAATGCCTAACAACATAATAAGTATCATGCAAAATAATATCCAAACTAGAATTAGAAAGCATCACCCCAGTCAATCCACCAATAGTAAACAAAAAAATAAATCCTATAACCCACAAAAGCAAAGGCTGAAACACCATCTTCATACCAAACAAAGTAGCCAACCAACTAAAAACCTTAACACCCGTAGGAACTGCGATAACCATAGTAGCCGCAGTAAAATAAGCACGAGAATCCAAATCTATACCCACAGTATACATATGATGAGCTCAAACAACACAACCAATCAAACCAATACTCAAAATTGCGTAAACCATACCCAAAGAACCAAAAACCTCCTTCTTACCAGTCAGATACAACCTACTCTGACTAATAATACCAAAAGCAGGTAAAATCAAAATATAAACTTCAGGATGCCCAAAAAATCAGAACAAATGCTGATAAATTAAAGGATTCCCACCAGTTCTAGGATCAAAAAAAGAAGTATTAAGGTTACGATCAGTCAACAACATAGTAATAGCCCCCGCCAAAACAGGCAAAGACAAGACTAACAAAAAAACAGTTACAAACACAGTCCAAACAAACAAACTCATATGCTCTAAAGAAATAGAACTTCTACGAAGATTTTTAGTAGTAGTCATAAAATTAATAGCACCCAAAATAGACCTCACACCAGCACAATGCAAACTAAAAATAGCCAAATCTACTCTACTACCAGGATGCCCCACAGTTCTCAAAGGAGGGTACACAGTCCAGCTAGTACCACAACCCATATCCACAAAACAAGCATCCAAAATCAAAAACATAGCAGCAGGTAACAATCAAAAACTCAAATTATTCAAACGAGGAAACCTCATATCAGGAGCCCCCAACATCAAAGGCAACATCCAATTACCAAAACCACCAATCATAGTAGGCATAACCATAAAAAAAATCATCATAATAGCATGAGCAGTAATAACAGAATTGTACAACTGCCCCCTACCCAAAAAAAGACCAGGCTTAGCCAATTCCAAACGAATCACCAAAGACAACCCGGTACCAACCATACCAGACCACAAACCAAACAAAAAATACAAGGTGCCAATATCCTTATGATTTGACCTCTCCAACCATGTAGACAATCCACCCTGATACTTATAAAATCCAACCAATTAAAACTTCCCCTTCAAATTACCTAAATTCAGTTCTAAAAATTAACATTTTTAGTAATTACACAAAAACTAACGAAAAAAACCCTCGTTAGAATCTAAACCATACATTTTTTTCTAGAAAAAAATACTCATTCAAAAAACATTATACATCATAAAAACCAAAGGAACAGAAAACCCTACATTCCAACCTCTAAAATCCACATAACCCTTACCCATAACAGACCTGGTTAATAAATAAATAGAATAGTAAAAGGCTGAGAAAAAATAAACAAATAACAATCAAAAACTAAACTTCATAACACCCAAAGATGAAGAAATAACAACAAACTCGGACACAAAAGACAAAGACGGAGGAGTCCCCCTATTAGACAAAAACACCACAGCAAAAATAAGCCCCATAATTATACTAGAACCAAAAAACCCTCTCATATAATAGACTAAACGACTTCCAGAAATATGGTAAAACTCCCCCACAAGATAAAACATAAGAGTAGAGGTGTAACCATGAGCCAACATCAAAATAATACCGCCGGTCTTACCCGATAAAATAACAAAAACAAGAGCTATCAGCACAAATCTTATATGAGTAATTGAAGAATAAGCAGCCAAGGCCTTAGCATCACTCTGAAACATACAACAAAAAGCAGCCAAAATCATACCTAAAAAAGCCAGTGTAACCCACACATTATTATGAATAAAATTCAAACAACCCAAAATACGTAAAAATCCAGCAGTCCCCAACTTAAGTAATAGCCCCGCCAACAGCATACTAGCAGTCGTAGGGGCCTCCACATGAGCCTTAGGCAATCATAGATGAAGAAAATAAACAGGAAATTTCATCATAAAACTTAAACTCAAAATAAAAACCATTTCCCAAGACAAGTTAAAATCAAAATAAACCAAACTAATAAAAAAAAACCTTTTAAAATAAACAAACAAAAAAGGGAAAGAACAAAGAGCAGCATAAAAAATTAAATAATAAGAAGAATTAATCTTCTCGATCTGGGAGCCATACCCCAAGATTATAACTAGAATAGGAAACATAGACAACTCAAAGTACATGTACATTATAATAACATTAACAGGCACAAAAAAAAACACGCACACAAACACCAATGCCTCAGATAAAACAAGAAGCACAAAATTCTTCTCTCTTAACAAAACCACCCCCAAAATAAACAAACTTATCACCACCAACAGAATAAAAGAAAAAGAATCAAAAAAGTAAAAACAACCCAGCCAAGAATAATTATTCAAAGCTACAAACCTAAAAATCACCATAAAAAAAAAAAACAAAACCGGATCAAAAAAAAAATATAAGGAAAACAACAAAACATCCAACAAAGTCACTAACACTCATGATTACAAATCACACATTTTAATATAAACTAACATGACCCTTCCTAATAAGACCACCAATAAATAAAAACAAACAAAAACAACCAAACCACATCCACAAAATGCCAGTAAATAATAGCAAATTCCAAACCTAAATGATGATTATAATTAAAATGAGACATCAACAAACGCAATAAATTAAAAAACAAAAACAGGCCCCCGAACATCACATGAGCCCCATGAAAACCAGTAGACAAATAAAAGATGCTACCAAAAATACCATCAGAAATAGAAAAACTAGCCTCTTTATACTCTATCAACTGAACACCAGTAAAATAAATAGCTAAAACACAAGTCAATAACAAACCATTGGCACACCCCTTATTACTCAAAAGTCTGTAATGAGCCCAAGTAACAGACACCCCCCTTCTCAAAAGAATAATAGTATTCAACAAAGGCACACCAAAAGGATTGACCAAATGCATACCAATAGGTGACCACACTCCCCCAACATCATGAGCGGGCACCAAAGCAGCATCAAAAAAAGTTCAAAAAATTCCAAAAAAGAATATAAACTCACTAAAAATAAACACCAAAACCCCAAACTTAAAACCATCCATAACAAAAAAATTATGGTAACCACTAAGACCCTCCATTACAATATCCTTACCCCAAGCAAAGGAAACAAAAAAAATAGAAAACAAACAAAACAACAAACCCACAAAGACACCATACTTAAAAAAAACCACCAAAGAACTAGTGAGACCCAAAGAACCACAAAAAATCAGGACAGGATACCTAGAAAGACTCAAAATATGAAAATTATGAAACATAGTATACACCTTATCCATAGATCCTAAACCTATCATATTCTCTTATACTACATATACACTACAGAAAAACCCGGCCCGAAACATAGTAAACCATAAACAACGCAAAAACCACAAAAAAATACAAAAAAGAAAAAATCATACTCAAGACAACAAACGGGTCCTCTACCAAGCACTGCCCAAGCCAACTCAAAACCACCGAAACAAAAACAAAAACAAAAACAAAAAACTTATTCACCTTAAACAAAACAGAAACATAATTATCCACCAAAACAAAAACAAAAAAAACCAGAATACTAGAAAACAAAGACACCACACCCAGAACCTTACTAGGAATGGCCCGTAAAATAGCATAGGCAAACAAAAAATATCACTCAGGCACAATATGGACAGGCCTCATCATAGGGTCAGACTCAATAAACATCTCGGGGTCACCCAAAAAAAATGGGCATATCAAAGAAAAAACAACAAAAATAAGCCAAACCACCACATTCAAAAAATCCTTAACCCAATACTCCGGGTAAAAACACACCTTATCATAATCCCCATGACAATACAATTTAGTAGTCCTACCCGTCTCATGCAAAAAAACCAAATGCACTATAACCAATAACAATAACCCCCAAGGCACCAAAAAGTGTAAAACAAAAAAAAATTTCAAAGTAGCCCTAGAAACCGTAAAACCACTTCAAACCCAAGTAACAATAGACGGTCCCCAAACAGGAATTACACTTAATAGGCTAGTAATCACCACCGAAGCCCAAAACCTCATCTGCGCCCACACCAAAACATAGCCTATAAAGGCCTCTATCATAACCAAAAGAAGAATTACAATACCAGATATCCAAACCTTCTTCAAACGATAACTCACAAAAAACAAGCCCTTAAACAGGTGCAAATACAAAAAAACAAAAAACAGCCTAGCGCCATTAAAATGTAAAATACGAAAAACCCAACCAAAATTAACCTCATACATAATATACTGAACCCTCAAAAAAGCCAAACTACCATCATTAGAATAGTAAAAAGCCAAAAAAGTACCAGTCAAAATCTGAAACCCCAAAACCATACCTAACATACTACCAAAATTCCAATTATAAGTCAAAACCTTACTAGAAGGTAACCTAATAACCATAGAATTAACAAAATTCAAAATCCTTTTAACCACCTCACCACTTCTCAACTTCTTCAAAGTCACATTTTACAAATATAAACTAACAAGGTCTATACCACAACCCTTTTATACCAAAAATAAATATTCTTCCTAAACTAAAGTATACAAAACGAATCCCTTCCCGGACCGTAACCGAGCATAGCACCAATCTATTTAACGTTTTATTATCCCCGCAGAACTCCGCCTTATCAAGACGACATAATAAAATTTTACTAAAATAATAAACCACAGAAACAACCATAAGAGGAAAAACCAAAAAAAATAAACCCTTATAATTATCACCTAGCATCCTCATATTCTTAACCCTCATATTAATCAACCACAAACTAAAACACAACATAGACAAAAACATCAAAAACAACAAAAACAACAAAAACAACCCATCCAACTTAAAAACCTCACCCAAAACAAAGATCTTAATAAAAAAAGAAACCCTAAAAGGAACATTCAAAAAAACCAGCAATATCTCCCAATTAATAAAACTAAAATCTTTAACATTAAAATTAGGCATCAAAACAATCATCAAGACAACATAGTAAAAAAATAAATAAACCACATTAACCACAGATAAAAAACAAGTTAAAACAACCCAATTAAAAGACTCCGTCGAAGAAATAATCATTATATTCTTATAACCCTTCAACACAAACAACTGAAAATAACAAACACCAATTCCAAACAAAAAAATAAAAAAAACCCCAAACTCGAACAACTGAACCAAAACCGGTAAAAAAGGTAACTTCTGAAAAGTCAAAAACCACATCAACAACCAATCATATAAAGACCTAGTAACACTAAAAACCCAAAAATGAAAAGGAGCCACACCAACCTTCATCATTACAATAAAAAACTGCAACAGAAAAACATTAAAAACTAAAAAAAACAACCCCAAACTCTCCTGAATAACAAAATAATTCAAAACACCAGTATAAGAACCAGCCCCCTTAGACAAACAAACAAAAACCACCGTCATTAATAAAAATACACTCCACCAAATCAAAACATTACCAGTAAAAAAGTTCAACATACAAAGAAAAACCACAAATCCCCCAAAGAACAACAACAAAAACAAACGGGTTCCCCCAAAGCAGATTTAGAAGACCTACACACATTTATTAGTTACCTCATATCTTTTACGCTTAAAACAAATGCACTTCTTATGCTATAGTAACCAGAATGTGAAACCCCATTTCCAGATTAAAAATCTAGCACTTTAAAAACTTAAGTTAACATCCCCAAACTTACTCATTTAAATACAAATAAATCAAACGTGAAAAAATATATCTCTGAATAAAAAAAACAAAACACTCCATCATAATAGCAAAAACAACAATCCACACATAAATAATACCCAAGTACAACTCCAATAACTGAAACAACATCATCCTAATCACATGCCCAACCAAAACATTCACAGTCAAACGCACAGTCAAAGCCAACGGACGAGAAATCTCCCTCACCACCTCAACCAGCAACATACTAAAAGTTTTCAAAAACCCATCACCAACCTTAGTAATATAAACAGAAAACTTCTCTCCCGAAATAAAAGTAAGAAAAGTTCTTAACCAGGCCACCATAGCGTAAACAAAAGTAAACTCAATCATACCACAAGGACAAAAAGAATACATAAAATAACCCCCAAAACAACATGTCAACAACACTAAAAAAGTAAAAACCGAAACCACAAACCTCAAAGGCAACTCCCCAGTATAACTAAAAACCACCACCAAAGATTGCAAAAACTTACCAACCAAAACCCTCAACATACTCTCTTTAAAATAAAACAAAAACTGCAAAATATAAACAAACATAAAAATATCCAAAAAATAAACATTACCAATTCTCCACAACTAAAAAAGCACAACAACAAAATAGCCCAACAAAATCAAAGACACTGGTAACAACCTAAACCAAAAAAAACGCATCATCAAATCATAACGAAAACGGGGGTACGCCCTACGAATAAACACTAAAACGGTAAAAACACAATAAACAACCAAAAAACTAAAACTAAAAAATAAAACCGAAGTCAAAGTTCTAAAAAACAACAAAGCCCCGTACTCCCCCAAAAACAACAAAACAAAAGCCACTCTAGAATACTCCACATTATAACCACTAACCAACTCACTCTCTCCTTCAGCAAAATCAAACGGAGCCCGATTTAATTCAGCCAAAACTATAAAAAGAAAAGGTAAATAAACAACAAACAAACTCAAATTAAAAAAACTACAAAAACAAAACATACTAACATGGACAATAATAGCCAACAAATACAAAGAAAAAGCAATCTCATAAGAAACCCTCTGCCTTCTAGCCCGGATTGCCCCCACCATACCATATTTAGACTTTCTAACTATACCACTAACCAAAGTAGTATACACAGAAAATCCAATCAAACATAAAAAAAAAAGAACAGAATACTCAAAAGTCATAAAATCATAAACAAAAGGTAAAACAAACCATTCCAAATACATAACAATAAAAAATACCCCCGGCACCAAAATAAATGAAACCTCAGAAGAATTTAAAGGAGTCATCTGCTCCTTCTTCAAAAGCTTCACACCATCAAAAATGGCTTGTAAAACACCTATAAAACTAACCTTATTAGGGCCAATACGCTGCTGCCTACCCCCCAATAAATGACGCTCATACAAAGTAATAAAAGCAATAGCCTGAACTACAAAAATCATAATCAACACAACCTGGATCAACATTCAAATCAATAAAAGATACCTCTTTAGATTTACAATCTAATATTTTTAAACAAAACTAATCTTTTAGTCATAGTTTAACAATTAAGAGATAAACCCGTTGATTAACAGTCAACAATTCTAATTATTAAACTAACCCTTACTTATATATTATATAACTAATCGAAGACAGGTTTACATAAATATATGTATATAAATAAGGTTATTTTTTAGAAAAGGTTTTTGGTTAATTAATGTATATATATATATTTATATATATATACATTACTATTTTAAATTTGTTTGTATATTCTATACGCATCAAAATGTATATATATACATATATATACATTTTGATACGTATATTTATATATATATATATATATATATATATATATATATACATATATATATAATATTTATTATATATATATGTATAACTATGTACGTAATTATAATTCGTAAAAACGTAATTATAATTACGTACATAGCTGTTATATTTATAAATTTGTTGTATAAATACTATAATTTATTATAATATTTATACATGGTTATATATACATATATAAATTTATATATGTATATATAAAAATATAAATTACAAGCTTTGTCAAAAGCTTGTAATTTATATAATTCTTATCTAGCATATAATTATTCTTATTATTGAATAATTATATGCTAGATTATTTATAAACTATTGTTATAAATATTAAATTTTAATATTTATAAACTATACAAGTTATGTAAAATCTATTTCTTTTACATAACTTGTATAACTTATACAGTATATGGATGGGGGTTTATAATTCTACATTTTTTAGATTTCGAATTATAACCCATCCATATACTTATTTTTTAAAATAAGTATATGTATATATGTATATATATAATTATATATATACATATATATATATATATATATATATATAATTATATATATATATATATATATATAATTAAATATGTACGTATAATCGTACATATATATACTTAAATATATATATGCTTACGCATATACAAATGCATATATATACATAATTATGTATATATATGCATACGTGTACGTATTATAGTTATTGTACATACATAATTGTGTATGTACATATGCACGCGTATGCCCGCATATATACGCGCACATACTAACACTTACAAATTACACTGTAAAACACATACATTATATAAACAATAAGTATACCGCAATATTATAACACATGTTTACCCCCTAAGCTATAATATACAACCAAAGAAATGTTAAACATACACCTATGAGCCCATCACCTCCCCCTCAACACTCCAAACACGTCCTGCTATAAAATTTGAATACTAGACGAAACCCGTGTGAATAATATCACACACCAAAAATTCATTCTACATCAAAAACCAAAATACCTATTTAACTTTAAAACAGGTAAAACCTCCCAAGACCCCTGATATCAAAAATTTCAATTTTTTTTTCACGAGAATTCACAAAATTTAAATATAAAAACGCACTAAATTACAAACGAAAAAAATTAAAACACAATTTTCCCAAGAAAAATTTACGAGCAAACCCCCCCCCTTGCAGAAAAAAAAACTATAGGATAAAACCTCAATTGCGTTTTCAAAACGCAAACAACTAGTTCAAAACCGGCCTTTGCGCCATCCCTCCTACTAGAGACAGGTTCCCCTAACTCTACTTTACTACAACTTACTCCCCTAAAGGCAATTGATGGATGATTTGTACCGTTCTTAAATAAACTTCAGTCCTACATAAAAAAAAACTTACTGTCTTTTACACTTTCAACCCCCTACTAGAAGAGTATCCACAAAATAATATATTGTAGGTCAAATTAAATCTTTTACATACACCAAATATCTATCTATTTTAACAGAGACCCGTCTAAAATTACAATCCTTGAGAATAAAATAAACGATCATACATGCGCCCACAGTAAAAGTTGTTAATGAGGGCTCTCAATTACTACTCAACCTCCAAAGATAATTTAAAAACCTGCCAATACTCTTACAGTTTAAACATAACTTTACTCCTGCTCTTTTAACTTTTGTTTAGTCAGGTACTAATCTGATTCATTCACCAAATCTTAAAGTTTAAGGTACCACTAACAAAAATTTCTGATTTCACCCTAAAAAACAAGATAAAAACACAACCTCAAACTAACACCAATTAGAGTTCAAGTTTACAAAGTCTAGCCGATTATTCTGGAACAAAGTCTGTACAAACGACAAAATGCCAAGGTAAAAACTTATTGCCTACTCTGTGAATCCCAAACAGATAACATCATTATAACACTACCCAAAACTATAGTCAAATTTAAAATCCTTATAAGTATAACTTAAATAAGATAAAAACCTCTTCTTCGAAAAAGAAACATACAAAATTATACTAGTATCTCTACAGAACAAAATTTTTGGTTTTGAAAACCAAGAGTTTAAACTTAACTTAAATCTGTCTAAAATAAACACAAGTCTCTCCCATAAAATTTCACATTACCTACTATAATCACCATACCCAACACACTAGAAACAACACTAAAACACATAAAATAAAAAAACATCATCTCATTCAACCCCCCAGAAAATAAAATAAACAGACTCATAACAACAAACTCCAACGAAATCAAGATAAACATCAAACGTTGCCACTTAAAAAACAACGACAAAGATCTAATAAAAATAAAAATAAT